CTGAACCGTTTCTGTAGGTTGAGCACCCTTCTCAAGGAAATATAGAATAGCAGTAACATTTAAATCTATTTGATTCTTTATCGGATCATAAAAACCAACTTTCCGAAGATCTCTTCCTTCTCTTCGGGACCGAACATCAATTGCAACGATTCGATAGACGGCTCAGTGGGATAGATGTAGATGAATAACCCCCCTAGAAACGTATAGGAAGTTTTCTCCTCGTACGGCTCGCGAAAAAATGATTCTAAGTTCTATTTATGTATAGAATTACATACAATCACAAATGGGCCTATAAAATGGTTAGATGAATTAGATTATGGTTTAAATCCCTCTTTTTTTTTTATTTTTACTTCCTGAAAAAAAAAATCATTTGTACTCATAACTCAAGTTAGATAACTCTCAAATGGCTCAAAGGAAAATTTTTACGCATTTCATTTATTGAGCGGTCTTTAAACCCCCTTTCTTTTTGTTTGTTTCGTTTCAAATCGATTTTCATTTTTATTATGGTCTAGTTATAGAAACAATGGAAAAGGTATTTTCTTGTTTTGGGATCCTTTAATCTTTGTTTTAAATCATTGGGTTTAGACATAACTTCGGTGATTCTTAATCTTTTCAAAATGGCAGCAACATACCCTTTTTGCGATTGATTTATAGTAAAAGTAAAGAATCATAGAAAAGGTTGATTCTCATGTAATACACTTTGTATGAAAAGAGTTTTTTCAATTCCAAGAATTTTTTATTAGATTAGAAACGTGAAACCCTTTCAATTTCTCTATCGAAGATATACTTACGAAGTTCTTCCAATTTATTGATTGACATTAACCCTAGATCTTTGCCCCTGAGAAATGAATCAATACTTTCGACCCGAGCTCCATCATGGACTATTTACATTACAACCCAACGAGGTTTCTAGTAAAACAGAAGAAATATAAATGATGTCGAGCCAAGAGCACCTTCATCCTTATATAAAATGGTGGATGTAAGTCCACAACGGATCATGTCTTTCAAGCCGCACGTTGCTTTCTACCACATCGTTTCAAACGAAGTTTTACCATAACATTTCTATAATTTGGAACCGGTATGGAATTGATTCAATTATGGAATCGTGAATAATCATTGGTTCATTCGGTACATAGTAATTTATCACCTTTCTTCTAGATAGATGGATAGAAATATTTCTGAAGAAGTTTTAGCACGAATTCAACATAACCCCAATTTTATCGTTATAGTATAAATGCAAGATTTTTTTAATTGTCAAAATCAATTATTAGATTCTAAAATAGAAATAAAAAAATGAATAACTTAATTATTTTTGAATATCTACAAATAACTCAAAAATATAGATTCACCAACCGCGCACACCTTTAAACTTTAAAATATAAAAGATTTCATTCATAAAGAATCATGAAAATTAATGAGTTTATAATTAACTTTCCTACTTTGATATTATTATTTGAATAAAGTTTTAGAGTACGAATCAAATTTGATCATCATAAAAAATTTCTCTATTTCTTTTGGAATTGAATCACCAATAATTCAAATTTAAAGCCAATAAACGTATCAAACAACAAATCAATAAATAAAATTTGTTGTTTATTTTTATGAAATAAATAAAAAAGACTGATGGTAGGGAAGATTTTAGTCCTTATTCTTTCGATTCTTCTTTTATCAAATAGCTAAAAGAATAGTTCCTATCTATATCTATCAGATAGATTGAACGATTGTCACTCTTATAGATATTCTATGTTAGATATTGTTAGATATTGAGATTTTCATTTTCAATTTAAGAAATCACAAAATTCTTGTTTCACAACGAAAAACGACGCTCAATGAAATAGAACAATAACAATATATACATATAGACCATGCATTTCCTCATTTTATATACGGATTTTCCTATTTTGTTTAACTTGATATTCAGTAATCTTTCTATAAGTCTATAAGATTGTCATAAAAGAAATAAAGGAATGAAAGTAAAGTGAATAGAATGAATGAATCCGTTTATCTCAACTTTCCCGCTCCTTCCATCGATTTCTAATTATTCATTAGAGTCAAACACGAAATACCTAAAGGTTCAAATAAACTAGATCGCGAAATTTGATTGTTTATTAATGAAATTTGGATAGACAAAGATATTGAACTTAATACTTGCCCTTGCTAATTAACTTCGATCTACTCCCCAAGAATGAAAAATCATAATAAATAAAAAAAGGGAGGGATACCCCCCTTTTTTCGGGATGCTGGCTATCTTATATAGGTACAAAGCCGAATAAGTATAGATTAAGTGCTTACTCCCTTTACTTTTTATTATTTTACCCTAACCGAGCCTTAAGAAAGAAAGAGATCCCCTTAATTAAATTCAATTTATAGTACCAATAACTCCTGAAATGAAGAGATGCACAAAATGAATTTAAAAAAATAGAAAATAAGATCTAAGAAAGATAGGTTCTTTCGCACAAAATGCATATGCATCATTGAAAATTCAATATCGGATGAACGGTTTTTCGAAGTAAATAACTTTCTTCAATACTCAATAGGAGCAAAGTAAACATATAATCAAAAACAAACCACTCGATTTTTTAATAAAAATCCTTGGATTGTGCTTTATATGCCTATCTTACTTGGATTACAAAGAAATCTCATTTAGGTGTCTCCACATGTCATTTGAACTCGATGCAGTTCGAGTTTGTCAAAAAAAAGATTTATTATAATCAGAAATAGGAATCACATTCTATTCCATATTAGACCTTTAAACATAAACAGAAAGTTGTTTACAAGAATCTTATTCTTATTCTAATCAAATTTAGATTTAGAATGAAATATGATCTGGGACGGAAGGATTCGAACCTCCGAATACCGGGACCAAAACCCGTTGCCTTACCACTTGGCCACGCCCCATTTAAATTTCTATTCGACGCTAATAAAGAATAATACTAGTATTAGTTGATCGTCAATTCCGGTCCAAATATAGAATTTAGAGATCTTGCTAAGATTTTGATACGTATATAGTTAGTTAGTATTAGAATCAAAATATAGAATAAAATTGAATTTATTGATCATTACATATAATTCAATTAAGATATTGTATGAAAGCCGAATTTCTTCTATTCTATTTGAGAATGGGAGGGGTTTTGATTGGGTGAATTCAATGAAAAAGAAGAATTTTGTATACCTTACTTTCTTCATTTTTACTTCATATCAATAACTCAATCAAAATGCAATTATCTCCAAGAACAAAATGTCTGTTATGCTTAATATCTTTAGTTTGATCTGTATTAATTCGGCTCTTTATTCGAGTCATTTTATCTTCGCCAAATTGCCAGAGGCCTATGCTTTTTTGAATCCGATTGTAGATATTATGCCAGTCATCCCTCTGTTTTTTTTTCTCTTAGCCTTTGTTTGGCAAGCTGCTGTAAGTTTTCGCTGAGATCTTTAATATTATCCTAGAAAATTCATGATTTATTTCGAAAATTCTATCAATCAGAGTCTTCGAGAATATCTAATTTTGGGTATGAAATAAAATTTGAGTAATGAAAGACTCTTATGACAAAATAATTTTTATAAATTCAAAATTTTTCTATTTCTAGAAAGCGCTTCATTTCATGGTGTCAAAATAGGATATGTGGTATAAAAACAGACGATCTATTCCCCTCTTTCCCCAAAAATGATCTTGGAGATTGTGTAATGCTTACTCTCAAACTTTTCGTTTACACAGTAGTGATATTCTTTGTTTCTCTCTTCATCTTTGGATTCCTATCTAATGATCCAGGGCGTAATCCTGGACGTGAAGAATAAAAAAATTATTTTCAAATTTTGAAAGATAAATCAAATTCAAATAACAAAGTCATCGAGGGAGGCGGAAAGAGAGGGATTCGAACCCTCGGTACAAATAACTCGTACAACGGATTAGCAATCCGCCGCTTTCGTCCACTCAGCCATCTCTCCCAATTCAAAAAAAATTTACTATGTTACATTACACATAAAGTAAGGATTAAAAAAGGCTTTCTTTCGATCTTTTTATTAGAAAATAATATATTCTAATATATAGAAGAATATAGATTTAGATGTGTATCACTTTTATCAGCAATTCCACTTAGATAAAATAAAGTAAGAGCTGAAAGGATCCAATATAAAGAAAACTAAAAAAAGACTTATTGTTTTCATTTTGATCGAAGGTCCCTTTTTCTTTTACTCCCACGGCCGGGCTGGCTAGCTCAACACCTAGCCAGGCCCCTCTTTTTGTTCCAACGAATGATAGATAAAACTATTTATCAAATTTGAAAATAGAAAGACTTGTTAGTAAATTCAAACAACTCGAAAGTCTCATTTATTATTTTATTCTTTTTTTTTACTTGAACTACTTTTTTTATATTTTTTAGAATACAAAATGGAATAGAATAAAAAAAAAAAAAAAGAAACTCTGGACTTTTACACAACGCATTTTTATGTTATGATTTTGGTGCTTTTAGTAAACCGTCTCTATTAAAATTACTCCAAAGGACTTCTTATTTCATTTTTAATTTAGTTATATTATTTAAATCTTCTTTTCCTGCTTTAATCCCGCAAACACGAAAAATAAAGTTAACGCTCTAATTTTCATGATTCATTTAGGATCCTATTTTGATTACGCCAAATTACTCTGTTCGACAAAAGATCCATTTGTATACAATAATTAGATTGTAGCGGGTATAGTTTAGTGGTAAAAGTGTGATTCGTTCTATTAATCCCCTTAATAGTTAAGGGGTCTTTCGGTTTAATTTATATTCCGATCAAAAACTTTTTTTCTTAAAAGGATTAAATCCTTTACCTCTCAATGACTGATTCGAGGAAAAATAGAAATTCTCGTGATTTGTATCCAAAGGTCAATTCGAAATTGAAAAATTGAATTATAAAATTGCGAAACATAATTTGTGAATTGGATTAATACTTCCAATTAAATAATTATGAATAAAGGATCCATGGATGAAGATAGAAAAGTAGATTTCTAACCGTAACTAAAT